TTCTCGTTGTAGATAGTAGAGGAATGGAACCCACTACTAAATCTAATGATTTAAAATAAAAAAAGTAAAGGGCATTCTAGGGTAACTCTTCTTTTGTTCTAAAATAAAAAAATGAAAATAGAACCAATTAGATACAATAAAAAAGGGGGTGTATATTTTTCCGATTTTCTTCTATATAAATTCAAAGTTGAATGAAGTTAAACAACAAAGTTCTTTTTTTTTTATGGTTTTTTTGTTAATATTCATTATTATTTTCATTATTTTATTAATATTATTTTTGAATTTTATATTTCTAATTATTAAATATTTAGAATATAAATAGAATATTTTAGAATATAAACAATAAATAGAAATATTCTATAAATATAAATAATAAAAATGAAAATATTTTTTGGATTAGTTTACTCAACTCACGAGTTGCTCAAAAAATCTGTTGATTTTGAATCACAGGATGGACAGATGTCACAAGTGATGAATTGATTTCTTACCTATGTCACTATATTTTTGTTCGTCTGTAATGATTGATTGATAAATCCAAAATTTTCAATTGTATCTCTCAAGTGGTATTTTTGCTTATTCTCCTATTCGATTTTTTTTCTCTCAAAATTGGAAACTTAGGGAAGTGCTTTGTAAACATATGTATAAAAAGAACTTATTTCATTTAGCTTCTTTATGCCCACTATAACTAGTTATTTCGGTTTTCTACTAGCGGCTTTAACTATAACCTCAGTTCTTTTTATCGGTCTGAGTAAGATACGACTTATTTGAGTTGAAAATTTGAATTGAATTGGAAATTTTTTGATACTCTAGATATTCTATAGTTCCTTACCATGTCAATTTCCAATTCTTGATCATTGAGATTCATGGTCAATACAGATGAATATTTAAGGATATATATTACCTCCCCCTTTTTTCCCTTTCAAACAAAAAAGAATGATTGAAGTTTTTCTATTTGGAATTGTGTTAGGACTAATTCCTATTACTTTGGCTGGATTATTCGTAACTGCATATTTACAATACCGACGTGGTGATCAGTTGGACCTTTGATTAATTAACATCTCTTTTGTTTATTGACCTCCTATTTCTTTGTTTTAACCCTAATCCACAGGAGGTCAAATTCAGACTTTAGACTGCTGTTCAATTATTTCATTGTCATTCTCGATCTAACAAGAATGGAATCACGCTCTGTAGGATTTGAACCTACGACATCGGGTTTTGGAGACCCGCGTTCTACCGAACTGAACTAAGAGCGCTTTTTATTTTCATAAGAATAACATAATAATAAATCTTATGTGACCCCAATACATCTTGCATGCACATACTATATCGATATATATATTGATATATATGTATCTCCAATTTGAATCGGTCTCAATTGATCCCTTGTTACTGCTCATACGATAAGTACTAGTTAGGGATAGGGATGACAGGATTTGAACCCGTGACATTTTGTACCCAAAACAAACGCGCTACCAAGCTGCGCTACATCCCTTTCAATTGGTTTCCAGTGTCATTGGAAAGAATCTTTGTCTTGTTTTCCACATTTTTCTTTTCTCCGTTGATAGATATATAGTAGAATAATAGAAAGAATATTCTATTATAGAATAAATTCTGTATATCTATAGAATAAAATATTATATATACTATATATCTAGATAATATCTATCTATCTATATAATAATAGTAATAGAATTAATAATACAAAAATTCTTATAATAATCAAAGACTTATTAAGAAATAATAATAAATAGGAAATTCCCCTAAAATGGAAATCCATTTTTATGGAATGTTCGGGCAGAAATAGACCTTTTTATTAGAAAAAAAGCTATCGAATGAATCGTTGTACATTTCAATTTGAATTAGGAATTCGGCCGAAGATCCAAGTGGTTATTAACGAAATAACCATCTGATCATATTCCTATATGAAATTATGTATTCCAAATTACAATAAAGAAAAAAGGAGGATTAAAAATGCGAGATCTTAAAACATATCTCTCCGTGGCACCAGTGGTAAGTACTCTATGGTTCGGGGCTTTAGCGGGTCTCTTGATAGAAATCAATCGTTTTTTTCCGGATGCATTGATATTCCCCTTTTTTTCATTCTAGTTATTGGCGCGGGAAGGGGTGAAGAAGATTAGAGATCCAATAAAATATCTGCGATTAATCCCCCTCTTTTTTTTTTAGAATTCGATTCGAATAGAATAAGTTAGAAAAGAGAAAGAATAAAGGTGGATTCGGCCTCGGTGAAACTCGGAATCTGGTACAGGCTTCAATGGAATTGAATGAATAATTCAATTCCATTTCCATTCTTAATAGAGTGAGACCAGAAATGGAAATAGACTGGCTAGGGTGGGGGCAACAATATCATACAAGATACTAAAATGATACTTAAATGAAAACTGAAATACTGTACTGCGATTCGAAAAATCGTTTGAAATCATTGTATTACTTAAATTTTCCTGTACTATATTAATTGAAACGAAATCTTTCATAATTTGATTTAGAATTATCAACTTTTACTTTTTTTTTCATTCCTTTCTTCTTCTTCGCTTCGAATCCTAAAATAGAAGAGTTAAGTGAATCAAAAACCAAAAGAAAAGGAGGTTCATGGCCAAGGGTAAAGATATCCGAGTAAGGGTTATTTTGGAATGTACCTGTTGTGCTCAAAAGAGTGTTAATAAGGAATCAACGGGTATTTCCAGATATATTACTCAAAAGAATCGACACAATACGCCTAGTCGATTAGAACTAAGAAAATTCTGTCCTTGTTGTTGCAAACATACGATTCATGCAGAGATAAAGAAATAGAAAAAACGGATCGCTTGTGTGTCACCCCTCCAATCCAAGGAATATGAAAAATGTTCCATTTCTCGTATATATTTTCTAATTTATATATTAAATATAAAAAATTCGATTATATATAACATAATATTATATATAACATAATATTACATAATATTATATATAACATAATAATATATATAACATCTATTTCATTATATAACAAAAAAAGTAAGAAAATCAATAAAATAAAAAAAATCCCCTTTTTTTGGTAAGAAATAGGATTCTCGGGATAGGAATAAACAAATCATGGATAAATCTAAGCGACTCTTTCTTAAACCCAAGCGATCTTTTCGTAGGCGTTTGCCCCCGATCCAATCGGGGGATCGAATTGATTATAAAAACATGAGTTTAATTAGTCGATTTATTAGTGAACAAGGAAAAATATTATCTAGACGGGTGAATAGATTGACCTTAAAACAACAACGATTAATTACGATTGCTATAAAACAAGCTCGTATTTTATCTTCGTTACCTTTTCTTAATAATGAAAAACAATTTGAAAAAGGCGAGTCGACCGCTAGAACTACTACTACCGGTCTTAAAACAAAAAAAAAAACTAGAGTTATTCTTCAATTGAATTCAAATTTGAATTGAAACTCAAATCAAATGTGGATTGATGTTTTGTTCGAAAACTACGACAATCAAATTTTGGTTGTTGTGTTGTAAGAAAAAAGAGAATCGGTGAAGAAGAATCAATCTTTTTTTATTGAGCGTGGTTGTTCATTTTGATGACTTTATCATATGAATTCTATTTTATCATACAAATCCCTACTCTACTACCTTCCCGGAGTTCATTCTCCGGGGAGAATGCTTATTTTATGATCTCGTTGGCAATCATAAAAAGGCAATTCCCCTTTAATATAGCTATTTGTGCAACTATTTTACGATTAAGAAGCAATTGCCTCTTGTACAGATTATACAATAAATTACGATAACTATTGTATATTTTTTTTGGATTCTTACCAATTACTGCATTTATTCGATTGATCCACAAACCGCGAAAACCTCTTTTTTTCCTATTTCTATCCCGATAAGCCGAAACCAAAGCTTTTATTTTCTGTTGAGTACTAGTTCGAGTAAGTCTTGAATGAGCCCCACGAAAGCTTGATGTAAATAAACGAATCTTTGTCCTACGTTTCCGAGCTATATATCCTCGTTTAATTCTGGTCATTGAGTAAATGAGACTTTGATGAATAACTATTAGATTTCTTTTCTTTCAGTTATTCTTTTTCCCTTCCTAGTCTATTAATAACAAAAATGGATTCTTCCAATGTATAAAGTAAGAATTTCAATGGCTTTTGCTACTATAACCTTCCCGACCACGATTTTTTTCTTTTGATTTTGAAGCATTTAACCTCGAAATAAGAAAGTGTATTGAGAAAAAACATAGTAAATAAAATAGAAATAGAGAAAGAAATGGTGGGTTCCATCGTTTCTATGATTACTTTTTAAACGGCGAGATCCTCTCTATACACCGGAGCCCCTTCCTGGATTTAATCAATATTATTGTTAACTTGTACAGTTCACACTCTTTGGCTCTACCCATGAAATATCTAGTAATAGGTCTTTCACAACGAAATCTAGCTATACAGTAACGGTATTTAAGTATGAAGATTTGCTGGGTAGCTGACCCTATTAGTCCGTTCTTGCAAAAATAAAAATAAGAGCATAATTTTTCCGCTTTTTAATTGAAATATAGGATTTCCCCCGCTTAATGGGTAAGCATTTGCTACCAATGGAGAAATTTTTCTCATCTTAAATTGCAAATTGAGGTGATTGGGTTTGCACCAATCGAAACCATAAATTTGATACACAATAGAAGAATATATATCTATATATATAGATTATTTATTATAAATCTTATATTATAGATTTTTTTAAGTTAAGATAGTGAATGGAGCTCTTCCATTCACTATCTTAACCGATCCACCGATACTGGAAAATCTTTTTTCCTTTCTTTTGTCTTAGTCTATGATCTGAACGAGTCGCACATACACCCTAGTACAGGTTCCTCGGCGCTGAGGACATCCCCGAAGAGCGGGGGATTTCGTGACATTTCGGATTGGCTGTCTTGTGTTTCTAATAAGTTGTTTCATAGTTGGCATGGTGAGTCGTATACATAATGAGTTGGTTTAGATCAATCTTAACCCGATGATTATGAATCAGTTATATTCTATTAATAGATTAATTAATAGAAAGATTTTTAGAAATATTATAATAAATCCGGTAAGAAGAAGATTAGATTAATAAGAAAAAAATATCAAATCGTGTATTTGCGCGGAATCCTTGCTGCTAATTTTTTATTCAACCGCTACAAGATCAACAATTCCGTGGGCTTGGGCTTCTGCTGCTGACATAAAAACATCCCTTTCCATGTCTTCGGATACAAGCCATAAAGGTTTGCCCGTTCTTTGTACATAAACCCTTGTGATAGTTTCGCGCAGCTTCAGTAGTTCTTCCGCTTCCAGGATAAATTCTCCCGTTTGTGCCTCATAAAAAGAACTAGCGGGTTGATGGATCATTACCCTGATGATATAACATAATAATGGTTTCCTCTCTCTCGCACGATAAGGCGAGAGAGATAAAAAAAAGATAGAATTGAACAACCGTACAGGCATCTTTTGCGTATTGCATACGGCTCTACTATGGAATTGATTTCTACCGTCCATCGAAGAAATAGAAAATATACTGGCAGACCCAGATCAGTATCAGTAAATGATCCAATAACCATCCTTCCTTTTTGGGGTATTTCTAAAATACTATGATGGTTCCGTTGCTTTATTATTTCGTCTGTTCTTCAGCAATCCCAAAGTGTCTTTTTTTTTCAAATAGTTAATATATATTCTTTCATAACATAAATATTGTTAAAACCTTTCCGGTGTAAAAACCGAAAACAAAAAAGTTTGTGACACTGAAATAGACTCCCGATAGATCATATAAAATGGTAAATACGTCTTTTTTCATACTACTCTTTCGATACATAATCGAATGATTTTGGAAATTGGGAAAAAAATGCATATCGAACTCGAAGTGCCATGCTATTATTACTTAATATTTATATGGCGAAGGCATAGTCTTCTTTTTTTTTCTCAAATAAAAGACTCATTGGCGCCAAGCGTGAGGGAATGCTAGACGTTTGGTAATTTCTCCTCCTGCCAAAAGAAAAGATCCCATTGAAGCGGCTAATCCCATGCATACTGTCTGTACATCGGGTTGTACAAATTGCATAGTATCATAAATTGCTATTCCGGGTATTACCCATCCGCCCGGAGAATTTAGAAACAGATACAAATCTTTGTTATCGTCCTCCATACTGAGATATATCATAAGGCCAATAAGTTGATTCGATATTTCACTATCAACCTCTTGACCTAAAAAAAGGAGTCTTTCTCGATAAAGTCGGTTGATTAGGATAAGATTTTATCCTTTAAGAGCCGTACATGCATCTTTTGATGCATACGGTTCACAAAAGATCGCAAAAAGAAATCAATGTGTAGATTTCAACCCTCTTTACTTTTTATTTTCAGAATGGACTTTTTAGAACTTCTAAGGAAGGGAAAGGTCTTTTTCTTACATTATTTCAAGAAAGACGACTTTTGACCCCTTATCCATATAAATAGATATATATTCCATAGAAAATAGAATATAAGAAATATATATAATGTATTAATAATGTATTAAACTTATTGAACTAACTCCTCATTGATGTATTGTTTTCATCGAGATCGAATCCAAATCACAATGTAATTTTCTTGTTTCTGAATGGGCTTCTTCAATTCTTTTCTTTTAGGTTTCTGTTCTACTCTGAGTAAAGATCTGCCCGATTTTTATTTGCACATATAGGACAAATACTGCAATACCACATCTTTTTGCTACGACTTCCCTTTTTTCTGAATTTCTTATTTCATGTTTTCTGGCACATATATGGCATGCTAGAAGTAGTAATCGTAGATATATTACCAATTGGTTTTTTTCTAAACAGAGCCTGGATGCTTCATTTTATTGGTCCAGCCAAGCCAACCATAAAAAATTCAAAATTGAGAATAGTAATCTGGATACCCCTTAAAAAAAAAAACCAAAAAATCGATCGAATTGAACTTCATTACACTTCACGCTCCAGATTTTTGATGATTCAATCAATCTTTTTCGGGGTGAAAGAGAGGATACCTCGATCGGGGGAGAAAACGGGGAAATCCCATATAACCCAATATATCTGACAAGTCGCACTATATGTCAACCCAAGATGCATCTTCCTCTCCAGGACTTCGAAAGGGAACTTTTGGAACACCAATAGGCATTAAATGTAGAACAAAAATGAAGTAATATATGTCACTTTGATGTGGAAACGTAAAAATGGGTTTATTGTGTTAAAATTTATTTGTCTTTATCATATTGTATTTATAAATGATAAATAAAAAAGGGGGTTGACCCTATTTTATATGAGTGTTTCTATCCGTGAATGCAAACTTTTCTTTTTTATCATTCAAAGAACCTGTTCGTAAGAACTATCCTTTATTTATTTTTATTCATTTGGTCAACCCCCCCCCCCACCACCATTGCGTATTGTTATTTATCGGGTATAGAATAAAATAGATCCTCTTTTTTTTGTTCCTATGAATATAATTGTTCCATTTTTCCAAAAAACCTAGAACAAATATTAATCCTTTACCCCGATATAATCTACTGAGAGGGGGGTTCCATAGTATATTTTTTTCCAGTGCAATAAAGTTACATAGTGTCCATTTTTTTCTGATAAAAGGGGTATTCTCATGGGTTTGCCTTGGTATCGTGTTCATACCGTTGTATTAAATGATCCCGGCCGCTTACTTTCTGTCCATATAATGCATACAGCTCTGGTTGCTGGTTGGGCCGGTTCGATGGCTCTATATGAATTAGCAGTTTTTGATCCCTCCGACCCTGTTCTTGACCCAATGTGGAGACAGGGTATGTTCGTTATACCCTTCATGACTCGTTTAGGAATAACCAATTCGTGGGGCGGTTGGAGTATCACAGGAGGGACTACGACGAATCCGGGTATTTGGAGTTATGAAGGTGTGGCCGGAGCACATATTGTGTTTTCGGGCTTGTGCTTTTTGGCGGCTATCTGGCATTGGGTCTATTGGGATCTAGAAATCTTTTGTGATGAACGTACAGGGAAACCCTCTTTGGATTTGCCAAAAATATTTGGAATTCATTTATTTCTTGCAGGGGTGGCTTGTTTTGGTTTTGGCGCATTTCATGTAACAGGATTGTATGGTCCTGGAATATGGGTGTCCGATCCTTATGGCCTAACCGGAAGGGTGCAATCTGTAAATCCCGCATGGGGTGTAGAAGGTTTTGATCCTTTTGTTCCCGGGGGAATAGCCTCTCATCATATTGCAGCAGGGACATTGGGCATATTAGCGGGCCTTTTCCATCTTAGTGTGCGTCCACCCCAACGTCTATACAAGGGATTGCGTATGGGAAATATTGAAACCGTCCTTTCCAGTAGTATCGCTGCTGTATTTTTTGCAGCTTTTGTTGTTGCTGGAACTATGTGGTATGGTTCAGCAACAACTCCGATTGAATTATTTGGTCCCACTCGTTATCAATGGGATCAGGGATACTTCCAGCAAGAAATATATCGACGAGTTGGTGCTGGGCTAGCCGAAAATCAAAGTTTATCAGAAGCTTGGTCTAAAATTCCCGAAAAATTAGCTTTTTATGATTACATCGGCAATAATCCGGCAAAAGGGGGATTATTTAGAGCGGGCTCAATGGATAATGGAGATGGAATAGCCGTCGGTTGGTTAGGACATCCTATCTTTAGAGATAAAGAGGGGCGTGAACTTTTTGTACGGCGTATGCCTACTTTTTTTGAGACATTTCCGGTTGTTTTGGTAGACGGAGACGGAATTGTTAGAGCCGATGTTCCTTTTCGAAGGGCAGAATCGAAGTATAGTGTCGAACAAGTAGGTGTAACTGTTGAGTTCTATGGTGGCGAACTAAACGGAGTCAGTTATAGTGATCCCGCTACTGTGAAAAAATATGCTAGACGTGCTCAATTAGGTGAAATTTTTGAATTAGATCGTGCCACTTTGAAATCGGATGGTGTTTTTCGTAGCAGTCCAAGGGGTTGGTTTACTTTTGGACATGCTTCGTTTGCTCTTCTCTTCTTTTTCGGGCACATTTGGCATGGTGCTAGAACTTTGTTCAGAGATGTTTTTGCTGGTATCGACCCCGATTTGGATGCTCAAGTAGAATTTGGAGCATTCCAAAAACTGGGAGATCCAACTACAAGAAGACAAGTAGTCTGATAGAACATTCTTTCTTTTTGTGTTGTTCCTTTTTGACTATATTTTTGGTGTGATTTTAATTTAACATAGGGAACTGAATTAATCTTGATTTGAATGATTGCTTTTTTTTACTCTTGTTCTTTCTTTTTCTTTATAGGGGAGATGATCCAAAATAAACAGGTATGAAAGCTATAATTGTAAACCACGATGAAATCTATGGAAGCATTGGTTTATACATTCCTCTTAGTCTCGACTTTAGGAATAATTTTTTTCGCTATCTTTTTTAGAGAACCCCCTAAAGTTCCAACTAAAAAGACGAAATGATTTTTCATTATCTCAAATGAAGTAATGAGCCCCAATATTGGTATATTGGGAGCTCATTACTTCAACTAGTCCCCATGTTCTTCGAAGGGATCTCTTAGTTGTTGAGAGGGTTGCCCAAAAGCAGTATATAAGGCATACCCAGTAAAACTTACAAGTAAACCAGAAATAGAGATAGCAACTAGGGTTGCTGTTTCCATTCTTATATAATTTCAAGACCGCAATGGATCTATAGGATAAAATCCTATATTTACAGTGGAATGGTATACAAAGTCAACAGATCTCAATGAATAAAAAATAGGATTTATGGCTACACAAACCGTTGAGGGTAGTTCTAGATCTGGTCCAAGACGAACTGCTGTAGGGGATTTATTGAAACCGTTGAATTCAGAATATGGTAAAGTAGCTCCGGGATGGGGAACTACTCCTTTGATGGGTGTTGCAATGGCTCTATTTGCGATATTTCTATCTATTATTTTAGAGATTTATAATTCGTCCATTTTACTGGACGGAATTTCTATGAATTAGATTCACAAGAACCGACTAACTAGCTTTTTTTT